AATTCCAACGAAAACCACCCGATTGAAGGTAATGTCAGAATTTTATATTTCGAGATCCAATTTCTTCATCTATTCACCTGATCTTTTTTCGATCCATCTTATATCAATAAAATAGATTTTTGTCGTTATAGAACATGGGATTCTATGGAAGCAATAATAAATAGGTATGAATAGAACAAGAGAAGGGAGAATAGTAGAGAAAAAGTTATACAAAGTTATATACGAGTCATCCCCACCCTCTTTTTTTTTTTGTATTTCATTAATTGGATTTCGTTTGATTAAGGCGAAGTTCTGTAAAAACCCCCGCCTTCTTTGAAATATCATGAGCAGTTCCTGTAGGTTGAGCGCCTTTTTCAAGGAAATATAGAATAGCAGGAACATTTAAATAAGTTTGATTCTTTATCGGATCATAAAAACCCACTTTCTGAAGATCTCTTCCTTCTCTTTGGGATCGAACATCAATTGCAACGATTCGATAGACGGCTCATTGGGATAGATGTAGATGAACAATACCCCCCCCTAGAAACGTATAAGAAGTTTTCTCCTCGTACGGCTCGAGAAAAAATGATTCGAAGTTATGTCTAGGTATAGAATTCGAATAGCAAATAGATCCATAAAATCATCAAATCAATTAGACTATGATTTAAGTCCTTTTTTTCTTCTTTCCCGAAAAAGAAAAAACCATTCGTACTCATAACTCAAGTTGGATAACTCTCAAATAGCTCAAAGAAAACCCTTAGGCATTTCATTTATTGAGTGGTCTCTAACCCCCCTTTTTGTCTCGTTTAGAATCTATTTGGATTCTTCATTCTGATTTAGTTGTTGAGACAATTGAAAACGGTATTTCCTTGTTCCAGGATCCTTTATCTTTACTTTGAATCATTGGGTTTAGACATTACTTCGGTGATCCTTAATCGTTTCAAAATGGCAGCAACATACCTTTTTTTTCTTTCTATCAAAGAATCATAGAACGGTTGATTCCCGCGTGCTACACTTTTGATCGAAAGGGTTTTACCAATTCCAACAGATTTTCCTTTTGGGTTTGAAACTTGCTCGAATTGGATCCTTTCGATTTCTATATCGAAGATATACTTACGAAGTTGTTCCAACTTATTGATTGGCACTAACCCTAGATCCTTGCCCCTGAGAAATGAATCAATACTTTCTACTCGAGCTCCATCATGTACTATTTACATTACAACCCAACGGGGGTTCCGGTGGAACAGAACAAAGGATGTCGAGCCAAGAGCACCTTCATTCCTATATAATATAAAATGGTGGATGGAAGAATCCACAGCTGATCATGTCCTTCAAGTCGCACGTTGCTTTCTACCACATCGTTTCAAACGAAGTTTTACCATAACATTCCTCTAGTTTGGAACCGGTATGTAATTGATTCAATTATGGAATCATGAGTAGTCATTGGTTCAGTCGGTACATAGTAATCCATACTTTTTTCTCCTTGTATATGGATGGGGAGATATTTTTCTGAAGAAGTCTCAGCAAGAATTCAACTTAATCCCATATTTTATTGTACGAATGCAACATTTTTTTTTTATTTTATAAATAACTAAATAACACAAATATAAATAACACGAATAAATGAGTTCTTTTTGAATCTGCATCTTTGAATGACTCAATAGGATAGATTCACTAATCTCACACTTATTCGAGTACCAAGGACTCATAAGAAATCATTAAAAATATTTAATTGAAAAAATTTCCTACTTCGACATCATTATTTGAATAATGTTTTACAGTAAGTACCGCATTTGATTTTGATCATCATAAGAGAGATAAATCCATGTTTCTTTTCGAATTGAACCATCATCAATAATTTAAAGCATATAGATAGATCAAAAAACAAATCCAATTTCTTTCTTTTTTGTGGAGTTGATAAAAAAAAAGACTGATATGTAAGGGAAGATTTAGGTCGTTATTCGTTTATCTAATTGATAAAATCAGAATCGAAAGAATAGGTGATTTCCGTATCTATCAGATAAACTGAACAATTGTCATTGGAAATAATTAAATTATGGATATTCTATGTTAAATATTTAAATTTAAGGGATCACAAATCTTTTTCACAAAAATCGAAACACTGTTGTCACTGGAATAGAACGATAACAATACATACATATAAGCATTTCCTCATTTTCTACGTATTTGACTTGGAGTTCAGTAATTTTTCTGTAATCTTTCCATAAACATAAAGTAAAGTGAATAGAATGTATGAATCACCCCCTGCCTCAATTGTTACATAGATTTACAATTATTCTCATTAGAACCAAAGACAAAATGCCTAAAAATGGGGTTCAAAAAAAATACATCTGTTACGTATGGAATTTACTTAATCGTTTGTTAATGAGATTCGAATAGACATAGATATTAAAATTGATATCTTCCATTGCTGTTTAAGTCCTATTTACTCCCCGAATTCTATGGGGATGATGAATATGAATTATAAATCAAAAAAGGATCCTCTTTTACGGGATGCTAG